TTCCCTAGATACATCTATTTAATATTTAATTAACTATTCAAAATACATGGATTGTTTTAAAGATTCAAAATCCATTGGATTTAAAACTTATTCTTCAGGAAATCCATTTATAAATATTTTTCTAGAAAGCCAAATATCTCTTTTACATCTTCTATATGAAAATGTTCTATTTTCAGAAGATCTTCTTGATTGTTATTCAAAAGGTCCAATAATGTATGTATATTGGACCTTTTGAGGCAAGTATAGATCCTGGGAGGCAATTCTAATTGGTCAATAAAAATGGATTTGAATGCTATTTCTTTTTTGTTTTTCCTTAGTTTAGCTAATCTATCATGAAAGTTAAAAAGGGGTAAAGTAACCGTGTGTTGATTGTCCTCTAACTTTAAGTTTTCTTCTTCCCCATGTAGAAAGGGAATAAATAAATTAATCAAATTCCGAGAGGCTTCATGAAGTGCTTCATTAGGAGTTAAACTTCCATTTGTCCATATTTCGAGAAAAAGTATCTCTTGTTTTTCATTCCCATTCCCATACGAATGAATACTATGATTCACATTTCGAACAGGCATGAATACAGCATCTATAGGATAACTTCCGTCTTTAAAGTTATTTGGTGTTTTTATACTATATCCGCGATTCCTTTGGATTTTTAATCCAATACACAAGTCAATTGGTTCAGTCAGACTAGCTATATGCTGTGTATGATCAACGATTTCCACGGAAGGTGGTGAGATGATGTCTTGAGCAGTTATATATCCAGGACCACTGACACAAATAGATGCATTGCGAGTTCCATACAGATGACTTCTCAATACAACTTCCTTTAAATTCATTAAAATTTCATGTACGGATTCTTGAATACCTACTATGGTAGAATATTCATGTGGTATTTTCTCAGATTTTGCACGTGTAATACATGTTCCTTCTATTTCTCCAAGCAAAGCTCTTCGCATCGCAATGCCTATTGTATCGGCTTGACCTTTCCTAAGTGGAGACAAAATAAAGCGTCCATAATAAAGACGCTTACTATCTGCTCTTGATTCAACACACTTCCACTCTAGTGTCCGAGTAGATACTGTTACTTTCTCTCGAACCATAGTAATATTATTTGATCAGATCATTGAATCATTTATTTCTCTTGAAATCTCTTCAATCTTTATTTTTACACACGTCTTTTTTTAGGAGGTCTACATCCATTATGTGGCATAGGGGTTACGTCCCGTACGAAACTTAATAGTATACCACTTCTGCGAATAGCCCGTAATGCTGCATCTCTTCCGAGACCAGGACCTTTTATCATTACTTCTGCTCGTTGCATACCTTGATCGACTACTGTACGAATAGCGTTTCCTGCTGCTGTTTGAGCAGCAAATGGTGTACCTCTTCTTGTACCCCTGAATCCACAAGTACCGGCGGAGGACCAAGAAACCACCCGACCCCGTACATCTGTAACAGTCACAATGGTATTGTTGAAACTTGCTTGAACATGAATAACTCCCTTTGGGAGTCTACGTGCACTCTTGCGTGAACCAATACGTCCAGTCCTACGTGAACCAATTCTTGGTATAGGTTTTGCCATATTTTATCATCTCATATTTATGAGTCAGAGCTATATGGAGATATCCATTTCATGTTAAAACAGATCCTTTTATTTGTCCATCGGGTCCTTTAAAAGAGTTCCTTTTAGACAAATTATCCTTGTCTTTGTTTATGTCTTGGGTTGGAACAGATTACTATAATTCGTCCCCGCCTACGGATCAGTCGACATTTTTCACAAATTTTACGAACAGAGGCCCTTATTTTCATATTTATAATTCCTTATCTTAATTCCGAATCCACTTCTTTGAAGAAAATAAATTTCTTGAAATTTTTAATTTTGAACTGTATCCCCATAAAAGTAATGTTGAAGTTTAAAAAAACCACCTAATCGTTCGAATCCTTGTTGCGGAGTCTATAAATTATACGCCCTCGAGTTGAATCATAACGACTTACTTCAATTTTTACTCTATCTCCTGGTAGTATCCGTATAAAACTACGGCGGATCCTTCCTGAAACATAACCTAGAATCAGATCTTCATTATCTAAACGAACCCGGAACATACCATTGGGAAGTGATTCGGTAATTAAACCTTCATGAACCCATTTTTGTTCTTTCATTCCAGGTAAAACCCCCTTAAAGTATCAACTAATGGAGGAGGAGTGATATTAGATAACCTGTTCTGTCTCGTTTTTTTTTCACAAATAGGAAATTTTGTATCAAATTCGGATATTAGAAGCATTACCATATATAACACAAAATTTCTCCGCCGATTCCTTCTAGTCGAGCCTCTCGGTCTGTCATTATACCCCTAGAAGTAGAAAGAATTACAATCCCCATTCCACCCAAAATTTTAGGAATTCTTTGATAATTAGAATAGATTCGTAGACCAGGTCGACTGATCCGTTTTAAATTTAAAGTCGTTTTATATGGCCCTTTCCTATTCCTTCTATGTCGTAGGGTTAAAACCAAAAAATCCTTGTTGTTTTCCCGATGTTTTCTGACGTTTTCTATAAAGCCTTCTTGTAAAAGTATTTTAACAATGTTTTCTGTGATGTTAGTAGATGTTATTCGAACCGTCCCTTTTCTATGCATGTCGGCATTTCGTATGGAGGTTATTATGTCAGCAATAGTGTCTCTACCCATAATGAACTAAAATTATTGGTGCCTCAAAATTTGGATATAATAAACATGATCTTTTTTTGTTATGAATATGAATTAGTAAAGGTATATACGTGAGACACAATCTATTAATTAATCGATTTCATTCAAATACTCTATCTACTATAACTCTATATCATGGTCTTATCTTATAATACTTCAGGGGCTAATGAAACTATTTTAGTAAAATTTAACTGTCTCAATTCCCGGGCGATCGCACCAAAAACTCGAGTTCCTTTTGGATTTCCTTCTTGATCGATGACAACTGCAGCATTGTCATCATATCGGATTATCATACCATTGTCACGTTTGAGTTCTTTACAAGTACGTACAATTACAGCTCTGATCACTTCTGATCTTTTTAGAGGCATATTTGGTACTGCTTCTTTGATCACAGCAACAATAACATCACCAATATGAGCGTATCGTCGATTACTAGCTCCTATGATTCTAATACACATCAATTCTCGAGCCCCGCTGTTGTCCGCTACATTTAAATAAGTCTGGGGTTGAATCATATCATTTTATAATCTGTTCTTTCAATGCAAAACAATAAAGGGGCGAAGAAAAAAAGAAATATTTTTTTTGAAAAAAAAAAGAGGGTGAAACCCGCAATTGCTTTTTGATTCCAAGACCTCTTTCCTATGGTTATATATTTCTATCACGAAATAATGAATTGAGTTCGTATAGGCATTTTTGATGCCGCTATTGCAATAGCCTTTCTGGCTATATTTTCGGCGACTCCACCCATTTCATAAAGTATTTTACCTGGTTTAACGACAGCTACCCAATATTCGGGAGATCCTTTACCCGACCCCATTCGTGTTTCCGCGGATCTTACTGTAACGGGTTTGTCTGGAAATATACGTACCCATATTTTTCCCCCACGGCGTGCATTTCGTGTCATTGCTCGTCGCCCTGCTTCTATTTGTCTAGATGTGATCCAAGCAGGTTCAAGTGCCTGAAGAGCATATCTACCGAAACAAATATTATTACCCCGATAAGATATTCCCTTCATTCTTCCTCTATGTTGTTTACGGAATCTGGTTCTTTTGGGGTTATAGTTGATGGTTGTTTCACAATTCCATCTCTACTACAGAACTGGACATGAGAGTTTCTTCTCATCCAGCTCCTCGCGAATAAAAAAATTTAATTAAAATTAATATAAATATTTGATATTGCATCTAATATATTCAAAATTTATTTATTTTGTTTGGATATATAACTAAACATAAATTTATAATTTATAGATAATGTCGTTTTTTAGAACGTTATAACGAATCTTTTTTTTTCATATTTGATTTGATCACCAAAAATGTCGCAATCAAATAAAATAAAGCTTTCGCGGGCGAATATTGACTCTTTATTTAATATCTCGTTCAGTTGTAGGGTTAGCCCATGATCGCTCAGAATAAATGAAATTGTTCTCCGGTTCGTTCCGCCATCCCATCCGATGAATCATTACGATTCGTTTTCAATAGAATCTTCTTTATTCACAGGTTCCATCGTTCTCATCGCTTCTCGAGTAATGCTTAGGTCTGAAATTCGACAATGGAGTCTCTCATAAAATTTGCTTGAGTCAATCTTCTCAGTCTTTATTGACTCGAGGCTCTTTACTTTTTGCTCTATGAATAGATTCATTTACTTCGGGATGAATGAGAATATTGATGCTTTATTACATTGTCTTTTCTAAGATGACTTATCGACCTTACATAACATATTATATTTTATATTGGAATTATTTATCATTAACATTTTTTCTCTCTTTCTCTCACCTTTCCAGTTATCCACATCCCCCTTTTTGATTTCGCTTCATAACTCATAATTCGATTGGTTTTTTATGCAAAAACAAAACACATTTCAGTTGCTACAATGATATGACCAGCATATCTTGACTGGTTTTTTGGATCCGGATAATGCGAAGCAATGAGTTGGTTATTACTTCTCTAGTTATTAGTTCATAAGGTCTATTTTAAAAATAAAAAACCAACGAGTCACACACTAAGCATAGCAATTATATTTATATCAAAATAAAATGGTCAATTAAATTTTTATTCAACCCTATGGAATTGCTCATTTTTTTTATTGAAGAAAAAAAAATAAAATGAAAGAGGTTGTCGTTTTTTGTTCTATCCAGAGTAAGGGTGAGTAAAGGTTTCTGATTATTATTCGTCTATAAATATCCAAATTTTGATACCTAATACTCCATATATAGTTCGAACTGTATAGGAACAATAATCAATTTTAGCTCGAATGGTTTGTAGGGGAACCCTCCCTTCTCTGATCCATTCGACACGGGCAATTT